CTGAGGAAAAGAATTTTCTTTCCACCGAGCTGAAAAAATATGTCGATGCGACGTCTCTAGTAAACTAAAGTCATCGTTTAATAGCTATTTGGCTTCAATCTCCCCCTTTACAAAAAAAATGGAAGATCTAGTTACGATTAGAAATACATTTTTGTATCTTCATCCATGGATCCTTTACTTATACTCATTCAATTGGAAGGGTTGATCCAACTTAAAAAAAAAAAAGAAATTATGCTTCGCGATTCCGTAATCCAATGAATTTTGTTGTTCAATTTCTAATGGATACAAATCACGAGAATGTATATTCTTCCTCGAATATGGCATATTCTTCCTCGAATATGGCATTGAGGGGTAAAGGATTAAACCCTTTTAAGAAATAAAGTTTTTGATCGGAATATGAATCAAACCGAAAGACCCCCTAACTATTTCAGTTGTTAATAGAACGAATCACACTTTTACCACTAAACTATACCCGCTACAATATGATTATTGTATACGAATGGACCATTTGTCGAACAAGGGAGTGAGACGTAATCAAGATAGGATCAGAATCATGAAAATTGGAGTGAGTGCTGACGTGTTCCGACGGGGGACTTAATGAAATAGGAGAAGAAGGTTCATTTAAATAACAAGTTATATCTTTTCTTTTGCTGGGGGAATCGTTACTGACAGTTCCGGCCCGAAAGAGCCATTGAAGTCGGAACATAAAAATAAGTTGAATTGTGGAAGAATCCATAACTCCATTTTTTTTATTCCAGTAAAGGAATCGTTATTGACAGTTCCGGCCCGAAAGAGCCATTGAAGTCGGAACATAAAAATAAGTTGAATTGTGGAAGAATCCATAACTCCATTTTTTTTATTCCAGTAAAGTAAGTCAATCGATAAAAGGAAAAACAAAGAATAATAAGAAATGACACTCCTGTCATAGGAATGGAAATAGCCCTTCTTGCTGCTTCAATAACAAGTATTTTTGTTTTCAAATCAGATAAATCATTTGATCTATGATTCATTGGAACAAAACAAGGAATGGCCTGGCTAGGTATAGGTACTGGCCAGGCCGGGGGAATAAAAGAACCTTTCGTACGAAATCAAAGAGGTACTCTTTCTATTGGAGATATCTGTTTCGAATCCTTATCTAAATGCAATTGCTGATAAAATTCGTATATATATAGAATAAAGAAAAGAAAGATAAAGAAAGACTTTTATCAATCTTTACTTCACGCGTCACATATGAATTATCCTTTTGTAATTGGGAGAGATGGCTGAGTGGACTAAAGCGACGGATTGCTAATCCGTTGTACGAGTTATTCGTACCGAGGGTTCGAATCCCTCTCTCTCCGTTCCCTCTGATCACTTGAGAGTTATCTTTCGAATTCGAAAAAATCTCGAGCCCTTGTTATCTTAGTTAAATGTATGGAATAGAGAAAATCATAAGAAAATTCAGAAATCAAGCAACGAAAAACTTCTGATTTTTTTATTTTATTCCTCGCGTCCAGGATTACGTCCTGGATCATTAGATAGGAATCCGAAGATGAAGAGAGAAACAAAGAATATCACTACTGTGTAAACGAAGAGTTTGAGAGTAAGCATTACACAATCTCCAAGATCATTTTTGGGGGAAATAAGGGAATAGATTCTCTATTTTTGTACCACATATCCCATTTTGACACCAAGAAATGGAGTGGTTTCTAGAAAAGAAAGGAATTTGCAGGAATTCATTTGGAATAAGATTCTGATTCCTTCGTTACCAAAATGATCTTTCATACCCACAATTAGGTATTGTGAGGGACCATACATAAGGTCTTTGAACTCCGGAAAGTCAGAATGAGAAAATGAGGTGATCCAGATTCATCGCGGCTATCCAAAAGAATTTCAATAATGTAAGATTTATCTGATCTTATCAATTGTTAGAATAGAATTTTTCCTTTTTTAGCGAATCAATCATGAATGTTTCTAGGACAGTATTAAAGATCTCATCGAAAACTTACAGCAGCTTGCCAAACAAGGGCTAAGAGAAAAAAGAGTACAGGTATGACTGGCATAACATCTACGATTGGATTGAAAAAAGCATAAGCCTCGGGTAATTTGGCGAAGAAAAAGCTACTCGAATGAAGGGCAGAATTAATACAGATACAGATCAAACTAAAGATATTAAGCATAACAAAAATTTCGCTCTTGTGGAGAATTTCATTATTAGTGAGTTGGGGAAAAATAAAGAAAGAAGAGAAGATAGGCCAAACAAAAAATCCTTCTTTTTCTTTGAACTTCCCCAATCAAAAATCCTTCAATTCTCAAATGAGAATAGAAGGAATCATACTTTCATACAATATCTTAATTGAATTATAGATAATGATCAATGAATTTCTTTTGATTCTACATCTACACGTGTCGAATCCTAGCAACAACCTATTCCATAGATATTTGGGCTGGAATTGACGAACAACCAATATCCATATTAGTGTTATTAGTGTCAAATAGAAATCTCAATGGGGCGTGGCCAAGCGGTAAGGCAACGGGTTTTGGTCCCGTTACTCGGAGGTTCGAATCCTTCCGTCCCAGACCGATTCTATCAGAACAAAGATTGTGCTCTTTTCTTTAACAATCCTCTGTTTAAGAGTGTAATGTTGGATACAATGGGATCCAATCTTTCTTTCTGATTTCTAATGATTCAGAGAAGAATCATATCCTACCTTTCGATCCTGTTTCTGTTTCTCACAAACAGAAACAGAATCGAGTGTCAATGACACGTGGATGGAAATAAATATCTTTTTGATATAGGTAGGATGGGAACAAAGATCAAAGTTCCATTCAAAAAAAAAAAGATTGGGTGGCCATTCAGCGTATGCCCGCCTCCCCCCCGCTCATATTCATATTGAAGTTAGTTAGTCATTTAGAGAAACTTTATGCCCCCTATTTATCAAATTTGGATTCCCACATGATGCATTCTGAGTCGACATGCGGAAGAAAGGTAAAGTAAATAGGGGTAAATGACTAATTTTAAGTCGACATGCGGAAGAAAGGTAAAGTAAATAGGGGTAAATGACTAATTTTATGTGGATCCTGAATTCTAAACAGGAGGAGTTCTTGGTACTAATTCCATCACTGGGATTAAAGCTCCTAAGACTGGGGTGGGGCAAAATAAAATAGAAACAACGAATTAATCTGGACCCATTCGGCTTTGTACCTATACAAGATGGTATAGCATCCCATAAGAGGATCTTTTTTTGATTGGCTTTGAGTATGATTCATGATCCCCATAGAATTCGTGTAGATACGAGTTAATTAGCAAAGGAAGGTATCAATTTCAATCAATATCTGTGTCATCCGGATCTCATTAACAAACAATAAAGTTCAATACGAAACAGATGTATTTTCTTTGGACTTAATTGCTTTTATTTTGCATCAGGCTCCAATGAATAATTGGAAATCAATGTAACGATGGGGGGGGATTCATAGATTCCATTCACTTTAGTTTATCTTTATGGAAATGGAAAATATAAATGTGTTTCATTCCTATAACAGAATATGGGTTAATTTGGCTTTTTGCTGAGATTTCCCCAGAGAAATACCTATTCATACATATATAAAAATAAAGTATGGACTACTATGCACCGATGGAGCCAATGACTATTCATGATTCCATATTGAATCAATTCCATACCGGTCCAAATTAGAGGAATGTTATGGTAAAACTTCGTTTGAAACGATGTGGTAGAAAGCAACGTGCGACTTGAAGGACATGATCGGCTGTGGATTCTTGCATCCACCATTTTTTTATATATCAATGAAGATGCTCTTGGCTCGACATAGTTTGTTCTGTGCCACCAGGACCCCATTTGGGGGGGTTGTAAATAGTACATGATGGAGCTCGAGCATAAATTCTTGATTCATTTATCAGAGGGAAGGATCTAGGGTTAGTGCCAGTCAATAAGTTGGAACAACTTCGTAAGTATATCTTCGATATAGAAATCGCAAATTCGAACAAGTTTCAAATAAAAAAGCAAAAAAGGGAAAATTTGTCGGAATTGGTAAAACTATTTCGATCAAAAGTGTATCACAGGGGAATCAACCGATTCTTCAATAGAAAGAACAAAAGGTATGTTGCTGCCATTTTGAAACAATTAAGGATCACCGAAGTAATGTCTAAACCCAATGATTCAAAGCAAAGATAAAGGATACCGGAACAAGGAAACGCCATTTTCAATTGTCTCAATAACTAGATCAGAATGAGAAAGGAAAATTGATTCTAGACGAGACAAACAAAAGAGGTTAGAGACGGCTCAATAAATGTCTAAGGATTTCCCTTCGAGCTCTTTGAGAATTACCCAACTTGAGTTATGAGTACGAATGAGATTTCTTTTTTTTTATTCCTTCCAAAAAAAAAACGACTCAAATCCTAATCTAATTGATGATTTTATGGATCCATTTGCCACTATATACAATACATAAATTCGAATCATTCTTTCTCGAGCCGTACGAGGAGAAAACCTCCTATACGTTTCTAGGGGGGGCATTGTTCATCTATATCTATCCCAATGAGCCATCTATCGAATCGTTGCAATTGATGTTCGATCCCGAAGAGAAGGAAGAGATCTTCGTAAAGTGGGTTTTTACGATCCGATAAAGAACCAAACTTATTCAAATGTTCCTGCTATTCTATATTTCCTTGAAAAAGGCGCTCAACCTACAGGAACTGTTCATGATATTTCAAAGAAGGCGGAAGTATTTAAGGAACTTCGAATTAATCAAACGAAATAAAATTTATGAAATAGAAAAAAAAAAGATTGAGTGAAATAACTGGCAATTGAGGGGATTGCCTATTTCAAAGAAGGCAAAAGTATTTAAGGAACTTCGAATTAATCAAACGAAATAAAATTTATGAAATAGAAAAAAAAAAGATTGAGTGAAATAACTGGCAATTGAGGGGATTGCCATCAATCAGATGGTTTTCGTTGGAACTCTACGAATAAATAAGGGATCAATCTTGCTATTGTTTGTACTTCTATTGAAAACCAGAGATTTTTTTCCTACTTCTTCTTTATTTATTCCCCCCCACACACTTCATTTCTTATCTATGTAGTGCCAATCCAACACAAGTCTTTATTTTCTTTATTTCATTTTTTTTTCTCAAAATTCAATTTATATTGACAATGGTGTATCGATCAAATATAATTCGATCGTGGATAAATAGATCTATTTATCTACGTCCCATAAGTTTGTTTCTTTACTTCACTAGGTTCGCCGGATTCACTGTGACACAAGAAGTATCTTCTTAAAGATAATGAAAAAAAAAAAAATGAAAAAAAAAAAAATGATCAAAACAGGAGGGTCCACAAATTTTTACATCTATCTATATTTATCCGTGAATCCGTTGTATTTGAATCTGATCTGAACATTTTGATGTTCATAATTGATCATCAAATGTTTCTTTTCGATTTGTTGCTAGTTCAATGTTTTGATGGGGTAGGGCAATCCAATCTCTTTATTTATTTATTTATTTTTTTGATTCCGATCGTATCTACACACCATATTTATACGGGTTGCTAACTCAACGGTAGAGTACTCGGCTTTTAAGTGCGGCTAGGATCTTTTACACATTTGGATGAAGCAACAGATTCGTCCATACCATTGGTATGGTTTGTAAGACCACGACTGATCCTGAAAGGGAATGAATGGAAAAAACAGCATGTCGTATCAATGGAGAACTCTGAGAATACTTCCTGGGTCGGTAAAAAATCTTGTTTTGATTCTTGAAACGGTACCAAATCAATTCACAGTTTGGTCGAGTTAATAAATGGATAGAGCCCTAATGGCTCCAATTATAAGGAAACCAAAAGCAACGAGCTCGGTTCATAATTCGAATGATTACCCGATCTAATTAGACGTTAAAAATAGATTAGTGCCTGATGCGGGAAAGGGTTCTCCTGTGAGTGGATCATCGATTCCTTTTTTTTTCATGAATCCTAACTATTAACTATTCTTTCTCTATTATGGAGTGGAGACGAATGTGTAGAAGAAACGGTATACTGATAAAGAGAATTTCTTCCAAAGTCAAAAGAGCGATCGGGTTGCAAAAATAAAGGATTTCTAACCATCTCTTGTAACTATAACGAACACAAACAAATTGGATGGAAAGAGAGAGGATCCGTTCATTGGACTCCCCGTCTCCGGGGTATCTATTCTTTTCTTACTATATACCCTGTTCTGACCGTATCGCACTATGTATCATTTGATAACCCAAGAAATCCTCCGTGCCTTTGTATAATTTCAAATGGAGGAATTACAAGGATATTTAGAAATAGATAGATCTAGGCAACAACACTTCCTATATCCGCTTCTATTTCAGGAGTATATCTACGCACTTGCTCATGATCATGGTTTAAATGGATCGATTTTTTACGAACCTATGGAAAATTTTGGTTATGACAATAAATCCAGTTCACTAATTGTGAAACGTTTAATTACTCGAATGCATCAACAGAATCATTTGATTCTTTCGGTTAATGATTCCAACGAATCTATTTTCGTTGGGCACAACAAGAATTTTTATTTTCAAATGGTATCAGAGGGTTTTGCAGTCATTATGGAAATTCCATTCTCGCTGCGATTAGTATCTTCCCTAGAAGAAAAAGAAATAGCAAAATCTCATAATTCACGATCTATTCATTCAATATTTCCCTTTTTCGAGGACAAATTATCACATTTAAATCATGTGTCAGATATACTAATACCTCATCCCATCCATCTGGAAATCTTGGTTCAAACCCTTCACTGCTGGATACAAGATGCCCCCTCTTTGCATTTATTGCGATTCTTTCTCCACGAGTATCGTAATTCGAATAGTCTCATTACTCCAAAGAAATCCATTTCTCTTTTTTCAAAAGAGAATCAAAGATTCTTCTTGTTACTATATAATTCTCATGTATATGAATGTGAATCCGTATTAGTGTTTCTCCGTAAACAATCTTCTCATTTACGATCAACATCCTCTGGAACTTTTCTTGAGCGAACACATTTCTATGGAAAAATAGAACATCTTGTAGTAGTGCTTCGTAATGATTTTCAGAAGACCCTATGGTTGTTCAAGGACCCTTTCATGCATTATGTCAGATATCAAGGAAAATCCATTCTGGCTTCAAAGGGGACTCATCTTCTGATGAAGAAATGGAAATCTCACCTTGTCCATTTTTGGCAATGTCATTTTTACTTGTGGTCTCTACCGGACAGGATCCATATAAACCAATTATACAATCATTTCTTATATTTTCTGGGCTATCTTTCAAGTGTACGACTAAACACTTCGGTGGTAAGGATTCAAATGCTAGAGAATTCATTTCTAATAGATACTTCTATTAAGAAATTCGAGACCCTAGTCCCAATTATTCCTCTGATTGGATCAGTGGCTAAAGCGAAATTTTGTAACGTATCAGGGCATCCCATTAGTAAGTCGGTCCGGGCCGATTCGTCAGATTCTGATATTATCAATCGATTTGGGCGGAT